TTGATTTAATTGGGTTGATAACAGGAAATATATGGGGAATATATTCTATTCCTATATACTAATTCTAGTAATTCATAGAAATCGAAAAAAAAAAAGTTAAGTAACGTTAAATCGAATCTATTACTTTCAATAAAACAATAAAAATGAAATTCAAATAGTTTGATGGGGAAAAAACTCCCCATCTTGTAAATAAGAAAATCTACTAAAAAAAGAAGGATAAACCCCCCTTTTATCTTGTATTTATGCGTTTGTCAACAAAGAAAGTATTCTATTTTTAGAATTCAGTAAAAAGCTAAATTGTTATTTTTCAAAATATAAAAGAGGGAACTGAGTGCCATTTCATATTGATTAGCTTAACTCAATAGATAGTGGAAATTAAAAATTTTGTAGCAAATATGAAATGGGTCAATTTCATTTTTCGAGTCGATTCAGATTATTGAAATTTTTTATTACTTATTAGTTTGTTGCACAAAAAAACTTTTATAATTTCCTGTAGAAAGAGATTTCCCTAACGAAAAAGCTTTTAACGCTGTCCAATATCCCTTCCTTTTCCAAATATTTTTCCTAATACGCTTTTTTGATGTAGAAATACGTTTTTTTGGAACGGCCATTTAAGATAAAAAGGATTACTTATTGTTCTAGTTGGATGTGAAAGACATCTATTGTTCAAACCAAATCCTTCTTTACTTTTTGACTTTTTATTTTATTCTATTTATTCTTGAATTAATATTCTTTTCAGAAAAAAAGAAAGCTAAGGGGGGTAAAGATATATGAAAATCACATCAATAAAATAATATTTCGCGTACTCTATAGAAATAGAGAAAGACGAAGATATGTGATTTTTTTTTTTCAAACTTTTTTTTATTCCATAGAATAACTGGAAAATCATTTTTATTCATTCGATTGATTAGTATCTTTATTTGATATTCTTTCTCATTAAAGTCTATAGATATAGAATCCGCTGCACCGTAGAACTCGAATTTTATCTAAAAAAAAAGGAATCCAACCTTCCGTTTTCATTTTCTTTTTTATTAACTGGTTAAACGGGATAGGCTTTTTTTTTTTTTCAAATTGGAAATAAATTAGGAATTACTCTGTTTTATATCATTTGACCAAATGTAACTTCTTGATTTGAATTGAATATTTGAAGGATTTATAAAAAAAAAAGAAATAAAAAAAGAAAAATAATAAGTTAAGAATAAAAGTTAAGAATAAGTATAAGTAAAGTGAGAAGAAAAGCTTCTAAATTTCTATTTAAATTAGTTTAACTTAAAATTAAAAATTAATTCAAATTAAATTAATTTAACTTAGTCCATATCTTTACTTTTATTGACGCCTTTCAAAGAGGTAAGATCCGGTCAATCGGAAACAAAAAATTAGGAAATTCATAATTCAAAAAGCTTTTTATGCAACAGACATATCAATACGGGTGGCTGATACCTTTCATCCCACTTCCCGTTCCTATATTAATAGGGGTGGGGCTTCTTCTTTTTCCGACGGCAACCAAAGATTTTCGCCGCATATGGTCTTTTCATAGTGTTTTATTGTTAAGTATAGTCATGATTTTTTCAATGAATCTGTCTATTCAGCAAATAAATAGCAATTCTAGCTATCAATATGTATGGTCTTGGACCATTACTAACGATTTTTCTTTAGAATTCGGCTATTTGATAGATCCACTTACTTCTATTATGTCAATATTAATCACTACCGTTGGAATTATGGTTCTTATTTATAGTGATAATTATATGGCTCATGATCAAGCATATTTGAGATTTTTTGCTTATATGAGTTTTTTCAGTACTTCCATGTTAGGATTAGTTACTAGTTCTAATTTGATACAAATTTATATTTTTTGGGAATTGGTTGGAATGTGTTCCTATTTATTAATAGGATTTTGGTTCACACGCCCTCTTGCAGCAAATGCCTGCCAAAAAGCTTTTGTAACAAATCGTGTAGGGGATTTTGGTTTATTATTAGGAATTTTAGGTTTTTATTGGATAACGGGTAGTTTCGAATTTCAGGATTTATTCGAAATATTCAATAACTTAATTTCTAATAACGAGGTACATTTTTTATTTGTTACTTTGTGTGCTGTTCTGTTATTTGCTGGTGCCGTTGCTAAATCTGCACAATTTCCCCTTCATGTATGGTTGCCCGATGCTATGGAAGGGCCGACTCCTATTTCCGCTCTTATACACGCTGCTACTATGGTAGCGGCAGGAATTTTTCTTGTAGCTCGGCTTCTTCCTCTTTTCATAGTTATACCTTACATAATGAATTTAATCTCGTTGATAGCAATAATAACTGTGGTATTAGGAGCTACTTTAGCTCTTGCTCAAAAAGACATTAAGAGAGGTTTAGCCTATTCCACAATGTCTCAATTGGGTTATATGATGTTAGCCCTTGGTATGGGGTCTTATCGAAGTGCTTTATTTCATTTGATTACTCATGCCTATTCCAAAGCATTGTTATTTTTAGGATCCGGATCTGTTATTCA